GGAACAAATGGACCGGTTTCTACTTCAGGAACAAGCATAAAAAAACTGTTCACTTTGATTTTCAAAAAGGAATCAAGTGTCTCGGATTCAAATTATACAAAAAGTCTTTCTAAACCAAAAATAGATGGAAATAAATTGCGTCCAATAGGATTTGAACCTATACCAAAGGTTTAGAAGACCTCTGTCCTATCCATTAGACAATGGACGCCATCCATTCCGATCTTTTCGTATTTTAATTTTTCTTGAATTGAAAACTAAAAAATTCAACTAATGGAATTGTATATTCAATGATTTACTAATCGTAATTAAAATGGATTTTCTATATTCTAGAATCGAATTCTAATAGAATATTTCGAAAAAAGGAAATAAGCGGGTAGCGGGAATCGAACCCGCATCGTTAGCTTGGAAGGCTAGGGGTTATAGTCGACGTTCAATTTAGTGCTTTGAACGTCTCTAATTCAAAACCGAACATGAAACTTTGGTTTCATTCGGCTCCTTTATGGAATATGAGTAAATTCATAGATCTAAGATGTGAACAAAATGAACAAAATGATACCCATACCACCTACGTCAGCTTTTTGTTTGAATACAAACAAACAAAATGAATCGCTTTCTAGATGATCCTTCTAGAAGAAGGTGCTTCTAACAATCTTTCTAGTTACTTCGTTCTCTATTTCTATTTGAGAGGATCCTAAGGAAAAGGATTTTGTTTCCACCGAGCTAAAACAATATGTCGATGTCTCTAGTAAACCAAAGTCATCTTTGAATAGCTATTTTGCTCCAATTTCTTTATAAAGAAAGAAAAAATGGAAGATTTAGTTACGATTAGAAATTGACTTTCTATCTTCTGCCATGGACCCTTTACTCATACTTATTCAATTGGAAATTTAGGTCCAATTGAAAAATTATGTTTCGCGATTTCATAATCCAACTTTTAAATTGATAAGTGACTCATGGATGCAAATCACGAGAATTCGTATTTTTTCTCGAATTTCTCATTGAGAGGTAAAGGATTAAATCTTTTTAAGAAATAAAGTTTTTGGTCGGAATATGAATAAAACCGAAAGATCCGTTAACTATTAACGGTTACTAGAACGAATCACACTTTTACCACTAAACTATACCCGCTACAATATAATTATTGTATACAAATGGACCTTTTGTCGAACAAGATCATTGAGCATGATCGAGATAGGATCATCAAAGAATGATCAAAACGAGAACGTTGCACTTTTTGCGAGGAGATCCTAATTTAATGAGATTCGGGAAAGAGGCTTCATTTAAATTAAATAACTAAAACGAAAAATTTCTCTTTTGTTGAAGAAGATCGATACAGATAAAAAAACACTAAAATCATAATAGAAAAAGAAGAATCGACAGTTTATTTTTGAGTTCGGTAAAATAGAACAAGAAAAAGAATGTAAATAGTCTTTGTTCTTTTTTTTTGTTGTTGCTTGAATATCAAATATTCAATTGAATATAATAATATAAAATATAATAATATAATATAAAAAGTCTTTTTGTTTTCAAATCAGATATCAGATAAATCATTATTTATCTATAATTCGTTGGAACAAAAACAAAAAAAAGAGCCCGGCTAGGTACTGACCGGGCCGGGCCATGAGAATAAGAAGGGCCTTTCGAACAAAATCAACACAAATGGGTCTTGCTTTTTTTTTAGTTCGATTGGTCGCGCGGTCGAGCCCATCTTTTAGATAAAGGAAATTCCCGGTTTGTGGATCTCTATATATATATAATAGAATAGAGAAGGAAGAAAGATTCCTTACATTATGTGTAATGTAGTAATTATCTTTTTCAATTGGGAGAGATGGCTGAGTGGACTAAAGCGTCGGATTGCTAATCCGTTGTACGAGTTATTCGTACCGAGGGTTCGAATCCCTCTCTTTCCGTTTCCGGTGATGAATTGATTTGGTTTTTTTCAGATTTTTAAAATCTTAGTGAAACGTGTAGAATAGATAAAATCCTAAGAAAATTTTCAAATTAACCAAACCCAAGGAAACCCCCTGTATTTTATTCTTCACGTCCAGGATTTCGCCCTGGATCATTGGATAGGAATCCAAAGATAAAGAGAGACACAAAAAATATCACTACGGTATAAACGAAGAGTTTCAGAGTAAGCATTACACAATCTCCAAGATGGTTTTTTTGAAAAAAAAGAGAATAGATCTTCTATTTTTCTACCACATATCCTAAAGAAATGAGGTTTTTCTAGAAATGCATTGTCACAAATGAATTTGTTTTTCATTAACCCAAATTTTGGTTTATATCCGAATTCGATATTCTATTGTGGGAGACCCTAATAGGGTTAGGGTCTTTCGCGTGAAAAGGGGTCAAAAATGAGGAAATCGGGGTAAGCCCGGGTTTTGGCGACTATACACGAATTTCAGCGTGTGGATCGAGGGTTCATACTCTAAAACTTATCTTATTTTTTCAATTGTTAGAATTTTTTTATCGAGGAAATCATAAATTTTCTAGGAATATTATTATTCAGGATCTCATCGAAAACTTACAGCAGCTTGCCAAACAAAAGCTAAGAGAAAAAAAAACAGAGGTATCACTGGCATAACATCCACGATTGGATTCAAAAAAGCATAGGCTTCGGGCAATTTGCCGAAGAAAAAACTACTCGAATAAAAGGGAGAATTAATACAAATACAGATCAAACTAACGATATTAAGCATAACAGACATTTTGTTCTTGGAGATAATTGCATTTTGGTTGCGTTTTTGATATAAGGAAAAAGAAAGTAAGTAAGGTAGATAAAAACCTTTCTTTTTCTTTGAATCCACCCAACCAAAAATCCTCCAATTCTCAAAGGAGAATAGAAGAAATCATACTTTCATACAATATCTTAATTGAATTCTATGTAATGATCAATAAATGAAGTTCAATTCTATATCTATATGTATCAAAATCCTAGTACCAATCGATTCTATAGATCTATAGCTATTTGGACTGGAGTTGACAAAGAAGCAATACCAATATTATTGTTTCTTAGTGTCGATTAGAAATTGAAATGGGGCGTGGCCAAGTGGTAAGGCAACGGGTTTTGGTCCCGCTATTCGGAGGTTCGAATCCTTCCGTCCCAGCGTAGTCCATTTTTTATGCTCCATTATTCTCATAGAAATAAAAGGGTGAGTGGGTAGGAGTTAATCCATATTAATTTTTGAATTTTAATATCTGTGTCTGTTCGAATTTCATTAATAAATGATCAAGTTCCTTATTATATAGAAATATGTTATGGAGCTGCTGTTTTGTCTTTGAATCTAATTTGATTTAGGTATTTCGCGTTTGACTCGAATGCAAAATTGGAAATCGATTTAACGATTGAGGCAGGGGTAATTTATCCTATCCCTTTTTATTCACTTTCTCACAAGAATCCATATTACTGAACCTCATTTAAATCAAATACATATCAATCGTATAATATAATCATATAAAATGAAGAAATGTTTAGCTTCTACGGTACGTATCATTCTATTTCAATGACAAGAATATTTTTTGTTTTTTGTGAAAAAGATTTGTAATCCTTAAATTATTTAAACTGAAATTATAGATATTCTAGATTATGGAATATCTATAACAGTGACAATTGTTCCGTTTATCTGATAGATACGAAGAACCTTCCCTATTTTTTTTATTTTTGTAATCAGATGAAAAGAATAAAGATTCCAATCTGAACTTACATCATTTTTTTATACATCTCATGAAAAAAATAGATTTTTTCTTTGATCTATATATTATTTATGTATGTTGCTGTCTTGCCTAGACTTTTTCAGAAAAATCGTCCCACATCTCATATATTCATATATAGAAGAAAAGTCTAGATTACGATGTCTATGGACAGCTGAACCAGTGACTATTCATGATTCCATAATTGAATCAATTTCATACCGGTTCCAAATTAGAGGAATGTTATGGTAAAACTTCGTTTGAAACGATGTGGTAGAAAGCAACGTGCGACTTGAAGGACACGATCCGTTGTGGATTTTTACATCCACCATTTTTGATTTGTCTAGGAATAAGGGTGCTCTTGGCTCGACATTGTTTGTTCTGTTACACTCGATTGTTTTTTTGTTGGGTTGTAAATAGTGCACGCTGGAGCTCGACTGGAAAGTATTAATATTAATTCATTTCTCGGGGGCAAGGATCTAGGGTTAATGCCACTCAATTGTAGGAACAACTTCGTAAATATATCGAACATATAGAGTAATCGAAAGGATCCAATTCGAGCAAGTTTCCAATTCAAAAGCAAAACTTATTGAAATTGATTCCAATTGTTCGATTCAAAGTGTATCGCGCGGGAATCGACTGTCCATAGGATTCTTTGAGCGAAAAAAATCAAAAGGGGGTATGTTGCTGCCATTTTATTTTGAAAGGATTAAGAAACACCGAAGTAATGTCTAAACCCAATGATTAAAAATAAGGAAAGGATCTAAGAACAAGGAAACACCCTTTTAATTGTCGCAATCGTCTCAATAACTGGATCGGATTAAAGAATACAAATAGAATTTGAAATGGTTTAAACGAGACAAGCAAAAGGTAGTAAAGACGACTCAATAAATGAAATTGACTAAAGAGTTTTCCTTTGAACTATTTGAGAGTTATCCAACTTGAGTTATGAGTACGAATGGTTTATTTTTCATTTTCAGGAAGAAAAAAAGACTGAAATCATAGTCTAATTTATTTTATGGGCCCGCTTGTCATTTAATTTATTAGAATTGCATATATAGACAAAACTTTGAATCAAATCATTTTTCGCGAGCTGTACGAGGAGAAAACTTCCTATACGGTTCTAGGGGGGGTCTTGTTCATCTACATCTATCCCAATGAGCCATCTATCGAATCGTTGCAATTGATGTTCGATCCCGAAGAGAAGGAAAAGATCTTAGAAGGGTGGGCTTTTATGATCCAATGAAGAATCAAACTTTTTTAAATGTTCCTCTTATTCTATATTTCCTTGAAAGGGGTGCTCAACCCACGGGAACTGTTCAGAATCTTTTAAAGAAAGCGGAAGTTTTTAAGGAACTTCCGCCTAATCAAATGAAATTCAATTAAAGAAATGCCAGGGGGGTAGCGACTTGTATATAACTTTGTCTAATTTTTTTCTCCTTGCCCCCCTTTTTCTTTTTTTATTCCGTATTCATACTATGTAGATTAGATATGTAGTGTCAATCCAAGACAATTTTGAATATTATTGTATTCCATTATTAACTGGAAATTCAAAGGATTTCAAAAAGGATTTTATTTAATGCAATTTCTCTTCTCCACTGTATTCTTTTCTCAACATTTATATTGACAACAGTGTATTGAACAAATATAATTCATCGTGATAAGCGATCTGGGTCTATTTATTTTTGTCCTATAGTTTTGTTACTTTATCTTATTCAAATGATGCTTTCTTTGATACAAGAGGTTTTTTTGATTGAAACGAAGCTAGATAACATAAGAGATGCTCTATACATTTTGACAATTCTGTATCTTTTTTTTTTCTTTTTCTTTTATCTGACAATTTCTTGTATTTTCATCTAATCAATTCATTTTTATGTATTGAATCCATTATAAAATCTGTTTTTTTTAGATTTGTTAACTCAAAGTCAGCTTATATAATATCTTTTCTCTTTGTTTAAAATTAATTTAATTGAATTGGATTGTATCTATAGACTCTTTGTTGAAGTTTTGTTTAATCTATGTTTTTTTCGGGTTGCTAACTCAACGGTAGAGTACTCGGCTTTTAAGTGCGGCTAGAATCTTTTACACATTTGGATGAAGTGACGAATTCGTCCGTAACCTTGGTAAACTTTGGAAGACCGCGACTGATCCTGAAAGGCAATAAATGGAAAAAACAGCATGTCGTATCAATGGAGAGTTCTAAGGATATTTCATTCTTACCGGATTGGTATAAAACCTTTTTCGAATTCTTGGAACGGAACAAAAGAAAGTTGGGTCGAATGAATAAATGGATAGGAGCCCTGTGGCTTCAATTAATTATCAGAAATAAAAAGCAACCAGCTTCTGTTCTTAATTTGAATAATTTCCCGATCTAACTAGACGTTAAAAAGAAATTAGTGCCTGATACGGGAAGCACTTCTCACTCCAAAAGTGGATTCTATTTTTTTTTTTATGAATCCTAACTATTGACATTCTCCATTATGGAATGAAGATGCGTGTGTAAAAGAAGCAGTATATTGATAAAGAAAGTTTTTTCGGAAATCAAAAGAGCGATTCGGTTTAAAAAATAAAAGATTTCTAACCATCTTGTTATTCTATAACATAAACATAGACGAATTAAATGAAATGGATGGAAAAAGGAGAGGTTAGAGAATCTGTTGATAAGTTTATCTGTCCCCGAGGTATCGATTTTTACAGAATACCTTGTTTTGACTGTATCGCACTATGTATCATTTGATAATCCCCCCAATCTTCTACCTTTAATTCAAATCGAATTTCAAATGGAGGAAATCCAAAAATATTTACAGCTAGAGAGATCTCAACAACATGACTCCCTATATCCACTTATCTTTCAGGAGTATATTTATGCATTTGCTCATAATCGTGCTTTGAGTAAATTGATTTTGTCGGAGGGTTATGACAATAAATCCAGTTTACTGATTGTGAAACGGTTAATTACTCGACTGTATCAACAAAATCATTTTCTGATTTCTCCTAATCATTCTAACCAAAATCAATTTGGGGCCCGTAACAAGAATTTGTATTCTCAAATCATATCAGAGGGGTTTGCTTTTATTGTCGAAATTCCATTTTCTTTACAATTCCTGTCTTGTCTAGAAGGGGAAACGAACAAGATAGGAAAATCTCAGAATTTACGATCCATTCATTCAATATTTCCCTTTTTCGAGGACACTTTTTCACATTTAAGTTTTGTGTTAGATATGGTAATACCTCGCCCGGTTCATGTGGAAATCTTGGTTCAAATCCTTCGCTATTGGGTAAAAGATGCTTCCTCCTTGCATTTATTACGAGTCTTTCTCAACGAATATTGTAATTGGAATAGTCTTCTTAGTTCAAAGAAAGCCAGTTCCCTTTTTTCAAAAAAAAAAAATAGATTCTTCTTCTTCTTATATAATTCTCATGTATGTGAATATGAATCCATTTTCGTCTTTCTACGTAACCAATCTTTTCATTTACGATCAACATCTTCTGGAGTTTTTCTTGAACGAATTTATTTCTATATAAAACTAGAACGTCTTGTGAACATCTTTGTTAAGATTAAGGATTTTCGGGCAAACCCGCGATTGGTCAGGGAACCTTTCATGCATTATATTAGGTATCAAAAAAGATCCATTCTGGCTTCAAAAGGGACATTTCTTTTCATGAAGAAATGGAAATTGTACCTTGTCACTTTTTGGGAATGGCATTTTTCGTTGTGGTTTCATCCAAGAAGCATTTATATAAACCAATTACCCAAGCATTCCCTTGAGATTTTGGGCTATCTTTCAAGCGTGGGAATCAACCCTT